ATTTGCAATATTGTAATAATATAATAATAGATAAACAAAAAAAAGGCTAAAATACTAGTAGGATCTTTCCTGTTTCCGGGGGGGTTTACAGGAGTAACAAAGATGTCTCTAGTATTGGGGGGGTAGGGGGGGTTTAACCCCCAAAAGCCGAGAGGGGGATATAAGTGATAAGTCAGGGGAAAATATCATACTTTATGCTCTTGATATCAGTTATGCAATTCTTAAAATAATATCTTTTCAACATTAATACATTTTCCTTGCGCGCAAGAAAATGTTCAACCTTAAGATGTCATTTCTGTATGCACTGTGAAATGTCAAGTGAAAGGAAAAAGAGAAAAGAGAACCAATAGCCCATTAGAAAGAATGCTCGGCTTGGTGGGTAACGAGGAGTATGTATTCCACCATTAACTTATGCAAGCGTCGATGAATGAATGGGGAATAAATAAATGTATGGCCCTGAAATAGGAACCAAATGCCAGGAATAATTCACTAAGTGCGACCCCCACGATATTTGTCCCTGACCATCAATAAACGTATTCATTAAGAAATCAACTGATGGTGGTCTCTTACTACATCGGAATTTGACTTGCAGGTATGTTGAGTAATGGTATAACTAGACTGATGAGAGTTATGATAGAGCAATTCAATATCGTTCCGCATTTATTTAATTTAATTGTTAATAATTTGATATAATGGTTAGTGTCTACCTTAGTTTAATGGTGATATATGAATGTATGAAAATTCTATACATGTCCTTTATTATACTAATGTAGGTTTACATTACTTTAAATGTTTAATATAGATGAATGGGGATAATACATATATGTATTTAAGCACTGATTTGTGGAGACGGGGGTGGCGGAGCCCGGCAAAGAATAGTTTAACTTAAAATCCTAGCTTTGGGAGCTAGGGATGGGGGTTAAACTCCCTCTTTTTTGAGCATTGGAAGGGATTTTAACCCTTGACATCCGGTTTACAAGACCGGGGCTCTGGCACTGAGCTACCAATACATTATCATCCAATAATTTTGTTTTCTAATCATGCTGCGGCAGGGGCTAGAAATAAAAATAGAGAAAAGTATAGGAGGGAAGCAATTTGACCAATAATTACGAAAGGATGTTCGACAGGTATCCCACCGATTCATGTAAGAATAGCGACGTCTGCTACTAGTAATCAAAATAAGAATTGAGTAAGGGGTCGGAAAGTTAGGCTTCGTTGCTTAGATATATGAAGAATGGGGACTACTATAAGGATGAGAATTGATGCTAGTAATGCTAGGACACCCCCAAGCTTGTTAGGAATAGATCGCAGAATTGCGTAAGCAAAGAGGAAATATCATTCGGGTTTAATATGGGGCGGAGTAACTAAAGGGTTAGCTGGTGTAAAGTTTTCGGGATCTCCCAGAAGGTTAGGGGAAAATAAAGCTAAAGAAATTAAGGTTGCTAGAAGGAGAGCAAATCCTAGAATATCTTTGTAGGAAAAATAAGGGTGGAATGAGATTTTGTCTGCATCTGAATTTAAACCTGTTGGGTTGTTTGAGCCTGTTTCATGAAGGAAAATTAAATGTACTATTGTGGCAGCTGCTACAACAAAGGGAAGAAGGAAGTGAAAGGCGAAGAATCGAGTCAGGGTGGCGTTATCTACTGAGAATCCCCCTCAAATTCATTGTACTAGTGCATCACCTACATAGGGAACTGCAGATAAAAGGTTTGTAATTACGGTAGCTCCTCAAAAGGATATTTGTCCTCAGGGAAGAACATATCCTACAAAAGCAGTCATTATTACTAAAAGAAGGAGAACAACCCCGACATTTCATGTTTCTTTGTAAAGATATGAGCCGTAATATAAACCTCGCCCAATGTGTAGATAAATACAGATAAAGAAGAAGGAGGCTCCGTTTGCATGCATATTACGAATTAATCAACCATAGTTTACATCTCGGCAGATATGGGCGACGGATGAGAAGGCTGTGGAAATATCTGAAGTGTAATGTATAGCAAGAAATAAACCTGTTAAAATTTGAGCAATTAAACATAAGCCTAAAAGTGAGCCAAAATTTCATCATACAGAAATATTAACGGGGGCTGGGAGGTCTACTAAAGCGTCGTTTGCAATTTTTAGAAGGGGATGGGATTTTCGAAGATTTGCCATAAGGTTCTTGTAGTTGAATACAACGGTGGTTTTTCAATCCATTAGTCCTGGTGAAAGTCCTGGTAAGAACTATGGTATATATCATGTACTTTCTTTTGTTTAGTCTTGTTGTGGGTTTAGCGGCGGTGGCATCTAATCCTTCCCCTTACTTTGCAGCCTTAGGCCTGGTTGTTGTAGCAGGAATTGGTTGTGGTGTGTTGATTTGGCATGGAGGAGGTTTTTTATCATTAATTTTATTTTTAATTTACTTAGGGGGTATATTAGTTGTTTTTGCATATTCGGCTGCTTTAGCAGCGGAGCCTTACCCAGAGGGGTGAGGAAGCTGACCAGTGTTGGGGCTTGTTTTAGGATATATGATAGGGGTGATAAGTGTGGGGCTATTAGTGGGTAATAAGTGGTATATAGAAAGTTGGGTAGCTTGCGATGAATTTGGTGAATTCTACATTGGGCGTGGGGATGTAGGTGGTGTGGCCATACTCTATTCTTCTGGTGGTTTTATATTAACAATAGGGGCTTGAATTTTATTATTAACATTATTTGTTGTTCTTGAATTAACTCGTGGAATAAATCGGGGAACCCTTCGTGCAGTCTAGTTTAGTGAAATAATTAAGGCCAAAATAGTTGTGAAAAAGAAGAGGGAGAGATAAACCTTGATTGAGCCTCGTTGAATATTACTTACAGTTGATGCCAAAGGAACATTTAAGGAGTTTACAGCTTTAGGTCCTGATTTTTCTAACCAGGTTTGGTCAATTATTTGGGTGGCGATAGTTTGGCCAAGAAGTAAATTTATTTTAGGTGTGAGGCGATGAATAATATGAGGGTAAAAGCCTAGTATGTTGGAAAAATGGTGTGGGGTTTGTTGGGGGTAAATTTTAAATGGTTTTGATGTTAAAGAAGCAAGTTCTAGTGCTGTGAGAAGTCCTAATACTGTTACAAGGAGAGCAGCAAGTTTCAATAAAGGATGTATGGTTATTACAGGGGTATTGACGGGGAGAAGATTAGATGTAATTAATAAACCTGCGATTAGGCTTCCTCAGGCTAGTCGTTTAATAGGATTTGTTACTGCTGTGTTGTTTTCATTAATAGGAGAGAAAGCATTAAATCGGGGGTGATGTATTGATACAAAGTAGACTACGCGGAGGCTGTAAACAGCAGTAAAAGATGTGGCGAGGAGTGTTAAAACCAGGGCCCAGGCGTTTAAGTAAGATGAGTTTAACGCTTCAATAATAGCGTCTTTAGAAAAGAATCCTGCTAAAAAAGGGGTTCCGGTTAAGGCAAGACTACCAATAGTTAAGCAAGATGAGGTAAAAGGGGCTAAGTGATGTATACCACCTATTTTTCGAATGTCTTGTTCATCATTTAGACTATGAATAATAGAGCCAGAACATAGGAATAATATAGCTTTAAAAAAGGCGTGGGTACAAATATGTAAAAAGGCTAATTGAGGTTGATTAAGACCAATAGTAACTATTATTAGACCGAGTTGGCTAGAGGTGGAAAATGCTACAATTTTTTTAATGTCATTCTGGGTCAGAGCACATGTAGCGGTGAAGAGGGTAGTTAAAGCCCCTAGACAAAGGCAAATAGTGAGAGCGGTGGTGTTGTTTTCAATTAAAGGGCTGAGTCGGATAAGAAGAAAGATACCGGCTACAACTATAGTGCTTGAATGTAGTAGGGCAGAGACCGGTGTGGGACCCTCTATGGCGGAGGGTAATCAGGGGTGGAGTCCGAACTGTGCAGATTTTCCGGTGGCAGCGAGGATTAATCCAATTAGGGGCAGAGTTAAATCAAAGTTTTTAGATAAAAGGAAGATTTGGTTAATTTCTCAGGAGTGTATTTTGGTGGCAATTCATGCTATTGCAAGAATGAGACCAATATCCCCGACTCGATTGTACACGACTGCCTGGAGAGCAGCTGTGTTAGCATCAGCTCGACCGTATCATCAACCGATTAGCAGAAAAGATAAAATTCCTACTCCTTCTCATCCAATAAATAGTTGAAAAAGGTTATTTGCAGTTACAAGGATAATTATAGCGATTAGGAAAATTAGGAGATATTTAAAAAATCGATTTATGTTTGGATCTGAATGTATATATCATGATGCAAATTCTAAAATTGACCATGTAACGTAGAGGGCAATAGGGATAAAAACGCAGGAATATAAGTCGAATTTTAAACTAATAGAAATATTAAAGGCAAGTGTGTTTATTCAGTTTCAAGTAGATACGACTGTTTCTGTTCCTTGGTCAAGGAACAGAAATAGGGGAAGAAGACTAAAAAAGAATGCTAATTTTACAGCGGTTTTAACGCTTGTAAGTGCTCATTGTGGCTTTAAAGGGGTGGGAGAAAGAGAGGATAGGAGGGGTAAGGATAAAATAATTAATATGGTGATTAGAGATGAGGATATAATAATAGGAGTAAGGTGCATAGCTACTACTTGGAGTTGCACCAAGAGTTTTTGGTTCCTAAGACCAACGGATGATCTATTATCCTTTAGGAGCTGTAAGGCGAGTGAGCCTTGGGGTTCAACCAAGGTGACGAAGATTAGCAGTCATCGGTGCTTTCGAGCCTCTCTCGGTGAATAAGAGGATTTTAACCTCTTTTTTTAGAATCACAATCTAACGTTTTGATTAAACTATATTTACAGGCTGTTCAACCTCAAACGAGCTCAGGTTTAAAGATAAGTAATAATAAAGGGAGGAGGTGAAGTGCAAGAAGAAGGTGTTCTCGGGTATGGGAGGGTTCTAGAAAAAGGAGGTGGGGAGGTAGAGGGCCTCGTTGAGTCAGAAGAAACATATAAAGAGAATAACTTGCGGTGATTAGGGTTCCGATGCCAGTCAAAATAAGTGTGTAAAAGGATCAGTTAAATAATGAAGTAATAATTATAATTTCGCCCATAAGGTTGGGGAGAGGGGGTAGTGCTAAATTTGCTAAACTAGCAATAAATCATCAAGTAGCTATTAATGGAAGAATTATTTGTAATCCTCGGGCGAGGATAATAGTCCGACTGTGGGTTCGTTCATAATTAGTGTTTGCTAAACAAAATAAGGCGGATGAAGTAAGGCCATGGGCAATTATAAGAATAAGGGCTCCTGTAAATCCTCAAGGGGTTTGAATTAAGATACCGGCTGCAACTAGGCCTATATGGCTAACTGAAGAATAAGCAATGAGTGATTTTAAATCGGTTTGTCGTAAGCAGATGGATCCAGTTATAATTACGCCCCATAAGGCTAGTACAATAAATGGGTAACTAAGTTCTTTAGTGAGTGGGTCTAAAACAATTATAATTCGTATTATTCCGTAGCCGCCTAGTTTTAAAAGAACTGCAGCAAGTACTATTGAGCCAGCGATAGGAGCTTCTACATGGGCTTTTGGTAATCAAAGATGTATGCCATAGAGGGGCATTTTGACAAGAAAAGCTAGGAGACAGGCTAGTCATCATATTTTGTCTGCATATGAGTTGGAGCATGTTAAAGGTAGGTTAGTGAGAGAAAGGTATGATAGAGAGCCCATAGAATATTGGTAAATCAAGAGAGCCACGAGTAGGGGGAGAGAGCCGGCTAGTGTATAAAATAAAAAATAGGTGCCTGCGTTTAAACGTTCTATTTGATTTCCCCAACGGGTGATAATAATTAAAGTAGGAATAAGTGTAGCTTCAAATATAACATAAAATATGATTATTTCTGTAGCACTAAATGCTAGAATTAGAAAAATTTGTAAGGAGATTAAAAGGGATATATAAGTTCGTTGACGGTTTTCAGGTTCTATTGTTAAATGATTTTGACTGGCAATAATTATTAAGGGTAAGAGTCAGCAGGTGAGTACTAATAAGGGGGTGGAGAGGGGGTCAGAAGCCATATAGTTGTTAATATTATATCATCCGGTATCAGTGGGTATAGCAAGTCAAGATAAACTTAAAGTTGCTACTAAAAGGCTATAGAGTAGAGTTGTAGATCAGAGTTTTTTTAAGGGGGAGGTTCATGTTGTTAAAAGCATAAAGATTGAGGGAATTAAAATTTTTAGCATTGTAGAAGATTAAGGCTTTGGAGGTTGTCTGTGCCATGTGTTCGTGCTGTGGCTACTAATAATGCGAGACCTGCACTTGCTTCACAGGCTGAAAAGGCTAATAGGATTATAGGAGAAAGTGCGAAGTTTGTTGAGTTAAGTTCGAGTGTCCATAAAGATAAAGCAATAAAGAGTGATAGTATTATACCTTCTAAACAAAGAAGAGCTGAGAGAAGATGGGTTCGGTGAAAAGCAAGGCCTGCTAAGCCTAACATAAATATTGAAGAGAAAGCAAAGTGAATAGGGGTCATTAGGCAATTATGGAATTTAACCATAGGTTTTTGAGCCGAAATCAAACGTTTTATTTAAACTAAGCGCCTATTCTGCTCATTCCAAACCCCCTTGAGTTCATTCATAAATTAAGCCTAAAGTCAGTAGAATCAGGACTAAAGATGCTCAGCTAAAAGTTGTTAAAGGGGAAGATAATTGGTCACCTCAAGGTAAGGGTAGAAGAAGTGCGATTTCTAAATCAAAAAGCAGAAATAGAATGGCAATCAGGAAGAATCGGATTGAAAAGGGGAGTCGTGCTGAGCCCAGGGGGTCAAAACCACATTCATAAGGGGAGAGTTTTTCATAATCTGGATTTATCTGGGGGAGTCAGAAGGCAACTACGGCCAAAACAAGAGAGAGGACTGAAGCAATAAATAAGATGATTATAATTAAATTAATTATCTTTCCTTGGATTTTAACCAAGGCTATGTGATTGGAAGTCACTTGTACTAACATTAATACTAGAAAGATATGAGCCTCATCAGTAAATTGAGATGTAAAGGAATAATCATACTACATCAACGAAATGTCAGTATCAAGCAGCTGCTTCAAAGCCAAAATGGTGTTGTGATGTAAAGTGGTGTTGAACTTGTCGGAGCAGGCATACAGCTAAGAAAGAGGACCCGATAATTACATGAAGGCCGTGGAAACCAGTTGCAACAAAGAAGGTGGAGCCGTAAACTCCGTCAGCAATTGTGAATGGTGCTTCATAATATTCTAGTGCTTGGAGAAGGGTAAAATAGAACCCGAGAAGGATGGTCAAAACAAGAGATTGAATAGCTTGTTTTCGGTGACCTTCTATAATACTATGATGGGCTCATGTTACTGTAACACCTGAGGCTAAGAGAACTGCTGTGTTTAAAAGGGGTACTTCAAATGGGTCTAAAGTGGTGATTCCTGTGGGTGGTCAACATCCACCTAATTCAGGGGTAGGTGCAAGGCTTGAATGATAAAATGCTCAGAAAAAGCCAAGAAAAAAGAAGACTTCTGAGGTGATAAATAAGATTATTCCGTATCGAAGGCCTTTTTGGACAGGAGGGGTGTGGTGTCCTTGAAATGTTCCTTCTCGAATAATATCCCGTCATCATTGGTACATGGTAAGTAAAAGTAAAATTAAACCTAATGTTATTAAAGTGGTAGAATGAAAATGTATTCAGATTGCTAAGCCGGATGTTATTAAAAGGGCGGCGACTGCCCCCGTTAGGGGTCATGGGCTTGGGTCTACTATATGATAGGCATGTGCTTGATGGGCCATTAGACGTTCTCTAGTAAATATAGGCTAAGTAGAAGTACAAATACATAGGCTTGGATTACGGCCACTGCAATTTCTAGAAGTGTTAATAAGCCTAGTAGGACTAAAGCTAAAATAGCTGTCACAGGCATTATAGAAGTTAGAAGGAAGACTCCTGTGGAAATTAAATGGATAAGGAGGTGCCCTGCAGTTAAATTAGCCATTAGTCGGACAGCCAGAGCTAAGGGACGAATTATGACACTAATTGTTTCGATAATAATTAAAATAGGAATAAGCAAAGGAGGGGTTCCTTGCGGTAATATATGAGCGAGAGCTCGTGTGGTGTCAAGACGAAAACCGATAAGTACAGTGGCTAGTCATAAGGGAAGTGCAAGTGAAAATGTTAGAGAGAGTTGAGTAGTGGGTGTAAATGTGTATGGTAATAAGCCTAACACATTCATAGTAATTAAAAATATAAATAGTGATACAAATAAAAGGGCTCATTTATGTCCGAGTGGGCCTAAAGGTTGAAAAATATGCTTAGTTAAGGCAGAAACAGAGACTTTTTTTACACTTAAAAGTCGTTCGGAGGAAAATCGTGTTGTAACTACATGGTGAAGTAGCCAAGGGGAAACTAGTGCGATGGTAATTAATGGCACTTTAAATAAGGTAGGGCTAAGGAATTGATCAAATAGTGTTACAGTCATTGTCAGTTTCAGGTTTGTGTTTCAGAATCATGTTCTGTTTGTAGATTTGGGTCGTAAGGGAAGGATAAATTTAAAATTTGTATAGGGATAATTGTCAATAGAATTGATCAGGTGAGGAGAAATGTTATAAATCAAGGCTCAGGCATGAGTTGTGGCATAATTCGCTAAGGGTGGTTGGTAACCACCAGTCTTTAGCTTAAAAGGCTAACGCTATTACCAGTTTAGCTTCTTAACGAGGCGTCTTCTAACATTAATGAGGATCAATTTTCAAAGTGTTCTAAGGGTACTGCTTCCACCACAATTGGTATAAAGCTGTGGTTTGCCCCACAAATTTCTGAGCATTGACCATAAAATACACCAGGGCGTGAAGTAATGAAGGCTGTTTGGTTCAAACGTCCAGGAACTGCATCTATTTTGATACCTAAGCTAGGTACAGCCCAGGAGTGAAGGACGTCGTCAGCAGAGACAAGAACTCGAATAGGGGAATCAACAGGGATAACTATACGGTGGTCTGCTTCTAATAGTCGGAATTGGCCTGGGCTTAAATCCTGAGAAGGAACTATGTAAGAATCAAAACCCAGGTCTTCATAATCTGTATATTCGTAGCTTCAATATCATTGGTGGCCTATGGCTTTAATAGTCAGATGAGGATCATTAATTTCGTCTATTAAATAAAGAATTCGTAAGGAGGGTAAGGCAATGAGAATAAGGATTATTGCTGGCAGTAAAGTTCAAATGATTTCAATTTCTTGGGAATCAAGAATAAATTTGTTTGTTAGTTTAGTTGTTACTATTGCCACAATAATGTAAAGAACAAGGGTGCTAATTAAAAAAACAATTATAAGTGTGTGGTCATGAAAATGAAGGAGTTCTTCTATTACAGGTGAAGCTGCATCTTGGAACCCTAATTGCGAGGGATGAGCCATTAACTTATTTAAGACACGCGGGATTTTAACCCACAATATTACCTTGACAAAGTAATGTAATTAAGTTTTACTAGTGCCTTATAAAGAAAGTGGCAGAATGGTTATGCGGTTGGCTTGAAACCAATTTATGGGGGTTCAATTCCTTCCTTTCTCGAGAATATAATTAATGTTGAACTTGTACAAAGGCAGGTTCTTCGAACGTGTGATAAGGGGGAGGGCAGCCGTGGAGTCATTCAACATTAGTTGCTGTTATTTCAACAGATAATACTTCACGCTTGGCGGCGAATGCTTCCCAAATAATAAATAAAAATATGATTACTGCTACTAGGGAAATTAAGGACCCGATGGAAGATACTGTATTTCAAAGGGTATATGCATCTGGATAGTCAGAATATCGTCGAGGCATGCCTGCTAAACCAAGGAAATGTTGGGGGAAGAAGGTTAGGTTTACACCAACAAATATAATCCCAAAATGAATTTTAGTTCATGTGCTATGAAGAGTGTATCCTGAGAACAAAGGAAATCAGTGAACAAAGGCAGCAATAATTGCAAATACAGCTCCTATTGAAAGCACATAATGGAAGTGGGCGACTACGTAATAGGTGTCGTGAAGAACAATATCTAAAGAGGAATTAGCTAGAACAATACCTGTAAGTCCACCTACCGTAAAGAGAAAGATAAAACCTAACGCCCATAGGAGAGGGGTTTCTCATTTAATAGATCCCCCATGGAGGGTAGCCAGTCAGCTGAATACTTTCACCCCTGTAGGAATAGCAATAATCATAGTAGCGGATGTAAAATAAGCTCGAGTATCTACATCTATACCAACTGTAAACATATGGTGGGCTCAGACGATAAAACCAAGAAGGCCAATTGCTATTATTGCCCATACTATCCCCATATAACCGAATGGTTCTTTTTTACCAGAATAATATGCTACAATATGTGAAATTATTCCAAATCCTGGTAAAATTAAAATGTAAACTTCTGGGTGGCCAAAAAATCAAAATAGATGTTGGTAAAGAATAGGGTCTCCTCCGCCTGCTGGGTCAAAAAATGTAGTGTTTAAATTTCGGTCAGTTAGTAGTATTGTAATACCAGCAGCAAGAACGGGGAGTGAGAGAAGTAGCAGGACAGCAGTAATAAGGACAGCTCAAACAAATAATGGAGTTTGGTATTGGGAAATGGCTGGGGGTTTTATATTAATAATAGTGGTGATAAAGTTAATAGCCCCTAAAATTGATGAAATACCAGCTAGATGAAGGGAGAAGATTGTTAAATCTACAGAGGCCCCTGCATGGGCTAAATTACCTGCTAATGGGGGATAAACAGTCCATCCAGTTCCAGCTCCTGCTTCAACACCAGATGAAGCTAGGAGAAGTAAAAATGAGGGAGGAAGAAGTCAGAAGCTTATGTTATTTATTCGAGGGAAAGCTATATCAGGAGCACCAATCATAAGGGGTACTAATCAATTTCCGAAGCCTCCAATCATAATTGGTATTACTATAAAAAAGATTATTACAAATGCATGTGCTGTTACGATTACGTTATAGATCTGATCGTCTCCGAGAAGAGAGCCTGGTTGGCTTAATTCGGCTCGGATAAGAAGGCTGAGAGCTGTCCCGACTATACCGGCTCAAGCACCAAATACTAAATATAGGGTGCCAATATCTTTGTGATTGGTTGAGAAAAATCAACGTGTAATTACCACAGGTAAGGTGGCTGAGAATTAAGCGGTGGATTGTAGCTCCATGAACAGAGGTTTAAGTCCTCTTCTTATCATAGCTCTGAGGTGTTTCCACGCTAGATTGCAAATCTAGAGAAGCAGGTTGAACTCTGCCGGGGCTTTCCTCCGCCTATTTTGCTTGGCTAGGCGGAGGAAAGTTAGATGGATGCTCGCTGGTTTGAGCGCTTAGCTGTTAACTAAGAACTTGTAGGATCGAGGCCTGCCTATCTAGTAAAGGCTTTAGCTTAATTAAAGTGTCTGCTTTGCATGCAGAAGATGTGGGTTAATATCCCGTAAGTCTTAGGCAGAGGCTGGGAGATTTTCACTTCCGCTTAGGGCTTTGAAGGCCCTTGGTCTAAATACTATCCTAAGCCTCTAAAAGGTGAAAAGAGCAATGGCGGCAGGGGTTAAAGGGAGGAGACAAATAGTTATTGAGATGGCTAGTGCTAATGGAAGAGTATGTTGATGAGAGGGGAGGCGTCATGATAAAACGTTTAAAAGGGTGTTAGGGGCTATAGTTAAAGTTATTGCGTAAGAAATGCGTAAATAGAAATATAGGCTTAAAAGTGCTGAGAGGGCGGCCAGGGTTGCTAAAGGGGCTAAATTTTGTTTGGTTAATTCTTGTAAAATAAGTCATTTAGGTATAAAACCGGATAGTGGTGGGAGTCCACCAAGGGAAAGTAGTATAAGGGGTATAATGGCGGAGATAATAGGGGTTTTGGATCAAGATATTGCCAAGGAATTAATATTAGTGGCATTATTAATTTTAAATGAGATGAATAGAGAGAAGGTCATTACAAAATACAATAAAAGGGTCAACAGTGTTAAAGGTGGGAAGAATTGTAAAACTAAAATTATTCAGCCTAAGTGAGCAATGGAAGAGTAGGCCAAGATTTTTCGGAGTTGGCTCTGATTTAAACCCCCTCAACCTCCAATAAAGGTTGAGGCTAATCCTAATATTAAAAGGAGGGTAGTGTTTGAAGGGTAAATTTGTATTAAAAGACAGAAAGGTGCCAGTTTTTGTCATGTGGATAGAATTAGCCCTGTAGTCAAATCAAGACCCTGAAGAACTTCTGGTATTCAGGCGTGCAAGGGTGCTAGGCCAATTTTCAATGCTAAAGCCATTGTGATTAGAGTAGTTGGGAGGGATTGATTTATTAATTCTAAATTTCATTGTCCTGTAATTCAAGCATTGGTAATACTAGCAAATAAAATTATAGCAGCAGCGGTGGCTTGGGTTAGAAAATATTTGGTTGTAGCTTCAACGGCTCGGGGGTGGTGAGATTGACATATTAGGGGGAGGATAGCAAGAGTATTAATTTCTAAGCCTATTCAGGCTAAGAGTCAGTGAGAACTTGCAAAGGTAATTGTTGTTCCTAAACCTATTGCAAAAAGGAGGACGGTTAAGATATAAGGATTCATTAGTAAAGGAAGGAGTTTAACCAACATGTTCGGGGTATGGGCCCGAAAGCTTATTTAGCTGACTTTACTAGAAAATGGTGTAGTGGAAGCACCAAGAGTTTTGATCTCTTCAGGGAGGGTTCGAACCCCTTTTTTCTAAGGAGACGGAGGGATTCTAACCCTCATTATTCACTCTATCAAAGTGGTCCTTTAATTCAGGCACGGCTCCTTTGACTAGATTTGAGGGGGGAGGCCTGAAAAGGCGATCGGGAGAGATAGATGTCAAATAACTAAGGCTAGTGTAACGGGGAGAAAATTTTTTCAGATAAGGTGTATGAGTTGATCATAACGGAACCGGGGGTAGGAGGCTCGTACTCAAAGAAATAAAATTGACAGCATGGTGGCTTTGATTATTAAGGTAATGGATGTAATTTCAGGAAAGGTGTGGTTTAGAGATGAGCCAAGGAAAAGAATGGCAGAGAGGGTATTTATTAAAAGAATGTTAGCATATTCTGCTAGGAAAAAAAGGGCAAAAGGTCCTCCAGCATATTCTACATTAAAACCTGAGACAAGTTCGGATTCACCCTCTGTTAAATCAAAAGGGGCACGGTTAGTTTCTGCTAATGTGGAAACATATCATATTGCGGCGAGAGGCCAGGCTGGAAGGATTAATCATGAGGCTTCTTGTGCAGTACTGAAGGTTTGTAAAGTGAAACCCCCCGTAAAAATAATAGCGCATAGAAGAATTAGGCCTAAGCTTACTTCATAAGAAATGGTTTGTGCCACGGCTCGTAAGGCCCCAATAAGGGCATATTTTGAATTGGATGCTCACCCTGAGCCTAGAATAGAGTAAACCGCTAGACTAGATAGGGCTAGAATAAAAAGAATGCCTAAATTTAAATCGGCGATGGGGAAAGGAAGGGGCATAGGAGTCCATAGGGTGAGGGCTAAGGTAAAAGCTAAAATAGGAGTTGAAATAAAAAGGAAGGGGGAGGAGGTGGAAGGGGAAATTGGTTCTTTGGTGAAGAGTTTTAAGCCATCGGCGAATGGTTGTAATACACCGTAAGGGCCAACTACATTAGGACCTTTTCGGAATTGTATATAACCTAAAATTTTACGTTCAACAAGTGTAAGAAGTGCAAGTGCTAGTATTACAAAAATAATCAGGATTAAGGGGTTAATAATAGAAAATGCGAGAGTAAGTGACATAGTTAAGGAGAGGATTTGAACCTCTGTAGAAAGGGCTTAGACCTTTTGCAATTGCCGGGCTCTGCCACCCTAACACGCTATTATTTTTAGCTTAAAAAATATACCCTTTTGTTTACTTTAGTTGTTTTCAATAGATAAGGGTGAGGCGTACTTAAAGAATTGGCCTCTTTTCCTCGGTCCTTTCGTACTAGAAGAAAATATTTCATAGATAGAAACTGACCTGGATTACTCCGGTCTGAACTCAGATCACGTAGGACTTTAATCGTTGAACAAACGAACCCTAAATAGCGGCTGCACCATTAGGATGTCCTGATCCAACATCGAGGTCGTAAACCCCCTTGTCGATAGGGACTCTAAAAGGGGATTGCGCTGTTATCCCTAGGGTAACTCGGTTCGTTGATCGGCTTTGCCGGATCATTAAGGTCAGAAATTCTGTTACTTAGAGTGGTAGCTCTTAGTTTAAAAGGTTTTACTTTTATTCCGCGCGGGGGTTTGGTGTTTCCCCGTGGTCACCCCAACCAAAGACATTGAGGCAGTATTCAATTTGTTTTCACTGTTCATCTAGTATTTTTGACATGATATGCCTTTGTGTCTAAAGCTCCATAGGGTCTTCTCGTCTTATGTATTTATCCCCGCTTCTGCACGGGGAGATCAATTTCATTGACCTGGGGAAGGAGACAGTTAAGCCCTCGTTTAGCCATTCATACAGGTCTTCATTTAAAAGACAAGTGATTGCGCTACCTTTGCACGGTCAAAATACCGCGGCCGTTAAATTATATCACAGGGCAGGCAGGACCTCTTATAAAAGGACTTCAAGAGGCGATGTTTTTGGTAAACAGGCGAGGCTTATGCAGATATTTGCCGAGTTCCTTCTTCCCCTTTTAGTCTTTCCAAGTTTGCACTCCAGTGTAGGTTTAACGGTAGATATAAAAAGGTATTTCCTGTTTTCTGTTTTAATTTTTATACCCTCTTGGTTTGGGGCCGTTAATTTTCGGTGGTTTATCCGTTCCGATTTACACTTATGCTGGGAGAGAAATGAATTCTCTTATTACTCATATTAGCATAATTTTTCCTATCAAAGGATAGGATGGCCTGATACTTTTAACGGATTGTAATTTATTATCGAAATAATTAGTTTAAATTATGTTTGAGCTTTAACGCTATCTTTTAGGGTGGCTGCTTTTAGGCCCACCTTAACATAAACCTTATTATGTTTATGATTATTATCCAGTTAAAAAAGTTGTTTCTTTATTCAGAAGGGCTGTCCCCCTTCTGACTAACTCCCCATATATTCTCAACACCTGAAATTAGGATGTCCATTTTTGGCACAAGAAAGTAGGAGGCTAAACTTATATTTAATTCTCAGGCAACCAGCTATTACTAGGCTCGGTAGGTTTATCGCCTCTACTCAAAGATCATCCCACTCTTTTGCCACAGAGACGGGTGCGTCCTATTATAAAACTGTCTTGGAGTAGCTCGTCTAGTTTCGGGATAACAAACTAAAATGCTTTTTGCTTGAATAAACTTGCTAAATCATGATGCAAAAGGTACGAGAGTTAGTCTCTGCTTTCCTGTACTTAACTGAGTTATTTCATTTCTCTTTCAGCGTTCCCTTGCGGTACTTTTTCTATAGCGCTCAAATTTTCCTGTTCTGTCGCACTTACTAAGGAGGAAAAATGATTTAGTTAATAAAATCAGTATATTAGGGTTTATTAATATTGATTGTTGAACTTAGAGTTGGAGGCGAGCTGTTGGGTTTCAGGGCGACCGGATTTGCACGGGTGACTTCTCAGTGTAAAGGAGATGCTTTTCTGTCTTAGCTACGCTCTGATTTTTCCAAGTGCACCTTCCGGTACACTTACCATGTTACGACTTGCCTCCCCTTTGCTTTAATAGGTTTATTAAAAATTTAATTTTTAAGCTTGGGGAGAGTGACGGGCGGTGTGTGCGCGCTTCAGGGCCAGATTCAGTGAAACACTCTGTTTTTCACTTACTACTAAATCCTCCTTCATGTAATTATTTCATAATACAATTCGTATTTCCTTAGGCAGGAAATGTAGCCCATTTCTTCCCCTTTCATATGCTACACCTTGACCTGGCGTTTTGGGTTTTACCAATTAAGCTCACTATAGTTCCTTCACAGGGTGGGCTGACGACGGCGGTATATAGGCGGGTTTAACCAGAAAGGGTGAGGTTAAACGGGGATTATCGGTTCTAGAACAGGCTCCTCTAGGTGGATCTAAAGCACCGCCAAGTCCTTTGGGTTTTAAGCTCATGCTCGTAGTACCCGGGCGGATAATATTGTAATATTTTATCAAAGTTTACGGCTGTGCATAGTGGGGTATCTAATCCCAGTTTGTTCCACAGTTTTCGTGGGGTCAGGTTATTTAAAGTTACTTTCGTGCTTGGGCTTCATATTCTCGGGTGCGTATAACAGCTATGAAAAATTTCGACTCTAGTTTTGTAATTCCTTAACCACTCTTTACGCCGAAGGCTATCAACTTGAGCCTCTCGTTTAACCGCGGTGGCTGGCACGAGTTTTGACCGGCTCTGTTAGCTTTAACTAAGTCAAGTTTTCACTTATGGCTTAATATTTATCACTGCTGAATTCCCTTAGGGGTGTGGCTAAGCAAGGTGTCATGGGCTAAAAAATTGTGCCTGATACCGGCTCCTTGTTTCCTTGTACAGGAGACTGAGGGCATTCTCACAGGGGTGCGGATACTTGCATGTGTAAATACTGCTAAAGCTGATAGTAAAGTCAGGACCAAGCCTTTGTGCCTACGAGGCTTTCTAGGGCCTATCTTAACATCTTCAGTGTCATGCTTTAATTAAGCTACGTTAGC